CCCATAATCTAATTAGAATTCATTATAATGGTGATTACCTTTTTTTTTTAGAACTATTAACAATGGAAAACGAAGACTAAGACTTGAGTTTAATGAAAAAGCCCTTTATCGGATTTGAACCGATGACTTACGCCTTACCATGGCGTTACTCTACCACTGAGTTAAAAGGGCCTGTTTATTCAATTTTAAAAATTAAATAGTTTTTATTATGAGTTTACTACATATATATAGATCTAATCATATATACATATCTACATATATGCATAAGAGCTCATTATCAACATAGAGTTAAGATATTTTCTTCAATCATGCGATGGGGGGATTCATACCCCGAGCCAAATTCCATTAAAAAAAAAAAATGTCTAGCGTTTTTGAATTTTTTGGTTTAGTATGAGATAGTTATAGGCATATCTCATCTGAACGATGAACGAAGAAATTAGTTAAAATTGAATGAAGAAAATAAATTTAATATAATATATAATATTAAATATTATAAAATATTCTTTTTATCCCTTTTTTCTGTCGGATCAAGCACTACCCAATCCTACTACTATAACTTTGTTTCATTAATCTGTATTGTAAATTAAAGTTATCTAGATTTATGTATATTAATGTTAAAAATTTCAAAGTAGAAAAGACTCTTTTGATTTTGATCTAGTTATATAATATATTATAATTATATTGTATATTGACAATTCCAAAAAACTTATCATACTATCAGCATAGTATGCTGATGGTCGGGCGGATCTGCCCCCATCGTCTAGCGGTTCAGGACATCTCTCTTTCAAGGAGGCAGCGGGGATTCGACTTCCCCTGGGGGTAGGGTACTACGAAAGGAAGTTGATCATGGATTATAACTAAACCTAGAATTAATTCTTCCTGGGTCGATGCCCGAGCGGTTAATGGGGGCGGACTGTAAATTCGTTGACAATATGTCTACGCTGGTTCAAATCCAGCTCGGCCCAATAATTCGCCGCTCCATTGAATACGATTTAACCAGTTTAATTTGTCCTCCAGAATATAGAAATGCCCTATCCGTCAAAATAAAGATCAACCATTTTTTTGATCTATCCATATATATTTTTTTTAATTAGTCATTTTTGACAATAAAAAAAAGAACCACCGGTTACTAGTAATTATTGCTATAGTTCATATCCATGTGGATATGATATCAGTATATCATTTTTGTTTCTGTTACAACACGACGAGACGAATAGAATGTTCTTATGAAACCATAAGAATATATATGCCATATGAAACCATAAGAATATGTATGCCATACACCTCGCTGGGATTGTAGTTCAATCGGTCAGAGCACCGCCCTGTCAAGGCGGAAGCTGCGGGTTCGAGCCCCGTCAGTCCCGAACTAGGATCCGATGAATTTATCAATTCATCTCCCACTTTTTATAGAAAAGTGGGACAGGGAGCAAGATCTAAGAATCCTTTGACTTTATTTTTTGATTGTTCTTGCATAATGAAATGGAGTAAAGTGCCCATATTTTTACCAGGAGTACATACACAAATTGTATTCCTTTGTTGTACAATATACAATGAACTTAACATAATTACCTCGGCGGAACAGAGCGCCTTTTTATTTTTAACTGCGCCCTTTTCCAACTCCGATTTGTGTATCCTCTATTTTTAATTAAAAAAATCTATCTCATTCAAATTGCATGCTAATTTTTTTATGTATGTGTTCTCCCCCAATCCAAGAAAGAGAAGAGGATATTATATTAATAATTAATATTAATTAAATCTATTAATTTATAATTTTAAATCATAAATTATATATAATATATAATAATCTTAATTAAAATGATTTAAATTTTTTTTATTCATAAATAATAAATAAAAGACCAAGCAAGGTACCCCTTTTTAGTAAATCTGTTGGAATATTAGATCTTTTAATCCGTCCTTTTTCCATCTCACTTATATTGTTTGGGTCTTAGGTGTGACCTGACCCATTGAATACCGGTCATCTGATACTTCGTCGGATACTTAAATTAATTGTCTGTATTAACTAAGTAGAACGAAGAAGGTAGGTTATAGAAAAGAAAGAATGGAAAAGGACGAAAAATTCAATAGCATTCTATATTGGAATTGGATTAGAAATTTAATTTTTGATTTAGTATGGATAAAAAGTCTTCCTATGTTATACTATTAAATTCTCGACAATTAATTGATTTGATAGATTAGATCTATTGTTATTCATAATATTTTGATCCATTTGGCATCATCAGGATACAATTAACTTATTGAATTTACAGGAATCAAATTTTTCATCTCTATGGGATTAGATCCCGAGTTATTGCGAAACAAAAAAAAATGAGATTATGGAAGTTAATATTCTCGCATTTATTGCTACTACACTGTTCATTCTAGTTCCTACCGCTTTTTTACTTATCATTTACGTAAAAACAGCCAGTCAAAATAATTAATTTTAATGAAACTAGAATTATTAGTTCTTGTCAATAATTGAAGAAATGATGAGATAGTGTGTAGAAATATAAATATAATATCTATAGTTTTTTCTACACACTATCCAATATTGTATACAGATATAATATTGGTTTATATAATATAAATCAATTTACAATTATGGTAGTGTCTCTAGAGTCCACTCCTCCCCCATACTACGAGCGAAAGGGAAAATGTAAAGACTACCATTAAAGCAGCCCAAGCGAGACTTACTATATCCATGTAAATTATGTCTCCTATCTCTATCAAGGAATGATTCCACTATGATTATTGATCAATAATCATAGTGGAATTAACGGCACAGAGTCAAAATGGGATTCTGATTTAAAACGATTGATGCTTCAAATCCAATGAAGCTAATCGTAACAAATTATCTATTATTGTATTGGATTTTCGGTAGAAACGAGCCGTAAGTACAAATACGATACATATACCCTTTCTTTCTTATATCAATAATCAAAGGAGTCTTTCTAATTAGTAAGATCCATTGTTTCTTTTGTTACCTTTTGTATAAGCAAAAGATATAAAAATATATAGAAAAATGTATATACTATTAAGACAGATTATTAGGATAGGACCTCCATTTCCTAATTTATTTAATTCAATGGATGAATTAAATAAATGGCCCGAACCCATTATTAAATTAATAAGTGAAGCAACCTTCACTTCATCCTATTTGGATTGGTACGGTGGGGTCACATCCAAAATACCTATGCTGAGAAAAATTTACAGTCTTTTTTTTGTCTTTTCTAGAACTTACAGATTATAAAAATTTTGTCAATCAGGCGACACCCAGATTTGAACTGGGGATAAAGGATTTGCAGTCCCCCGCCTTACCACTTGGCCATGTCGCCAAATCTGATCCAAAATAGGAATAAAAATATTATCTATACTCCATTATTCTAGTACTAAATTTAGTAATTTTATTTTTTTTTGAAAGAAAAAAAGGGGGTTTCCAGTCATAGATTGAAAAATTCAGGCAGTAACCATTATCATTTACCTAATTTATGTTGAATTAGTGAACTAAATTTGTATCTCAAAGCATGTGTTTCCTTAATCGCATAAGAAAAGCAAATAACAAATCAGTATAAATTATTTTCAATCTTAATTTTGAATTATAACACCATATATGTGTATATGTAAACCCTAAAAAAGAAATTGTTACACAGAACAGAGGATCTCTCTCTTATTCTTATGCACATATTCCTATAAAGAATCAGCATATTTAAATTTTGAATTCTATTTAATTCTATTCTAATATATATATTTATATATATTTAATTCTATTCTAATATATATATAGAATTATTATAGAATATAGAATTATATAGAATGGTACAAGGAAAAATGTTTTATTAATTCCTGTCGCAAATTTGAACTTGTGTCAAAAATAATCTTCATTCTTACGTCTCGTTTCCGTTTATACGTATGAAATAGAGATATGGAGTTGGTTAAAATTTCATGTGATTCAGTAAACAGAATATACATTCCATTATTGGCTCACTCTTCATCGAACTAACCTAACCATATGGGTCGATCTAGCAATAATGGCATTTTTTTGATTAAAGAGGAAAGTTAAGATGCTCCGGAATAAAAAAGAGGAAATGTCCACAATACCTGGATTTAATCAGATACAATTTGAGGGATTTTGTGGGTTCATTAATCGGGGCTTGGCGGAAGAATTTCATAAGTTTCCAAAAATTGAAGATACAGATCAAGAAATTGAATTTCAATTATTTGTGGAAAGATATCAATTGGTAGAACCCTTGATAAAAGAAAGAGATGCTGTATATGAATCACTCACATATTCTTCTGAATTATATGTACCCGCGGGATTAATTTGGAAAAGCGGTAGAGATATACAAGAACAAACTGTTTTTATTGGAAACATTCCTCTAATGAATTCCCTGGGCACCTCTATAGTAAATGGAATATACAGAATTGTAATCAATCAAATATTGCAAAGTCCCGGTATTTACTATCGTTCCGAATTGGATCATAACGGAATTTCTGTTTATACCAGTACTATAATATCAGATTGGGGAGGGAGATTAGAATTAGAAATTGATAGAAAAGCAAGGATATGGGCCCGCGTGAGTAGGAAACAAAAAATATCTATTCTAGTTCTATCATCGGCTATGGGTTCAAATCTAAAAGAAATTCTAGATAATGTTTGTTATCCCGAAATTTTCTTGTCTTTCCTGAATGATAAAGAGAAAAAAAAGATTGGGTCAAAAGAAAATGCAATTTTGGAGTTTTATCAACAATTCGCTTGTATAGGCGGAGATCCGGTATTTTCTGAGTCCTTATGTAAGGAATTACAAAAGAAATTTTTTCAACAAAGATGTGAATTAGGAAGGATGGGTCGACGAAATATGAACCGGAGACTAAATCTTGATATACCCCAAAACAATACATTTTTGTTACCACGGGATATATTGGCTGCTGCAGATCATTTGATCGGAATGAAATTTGGAATGGGCACACTTGACGATATGAATCACTTGAAAAATAAGCGTATT